ATTAGTCGACATTTTTCACAAATTTTACGAACAGAAGCTCTTATTTTCATATTTTTAATTCCTTCAACTTAATTTTAAATTTCGAATCAATCGTATTCCCGCGGAAACTCATGTGAAAGTTGAAAAATCACCGAATCCTTGTTAGGGAATCGATAACTGATACGCCCTCTGGTTGAATCATAATGAACTTACTTTAATTAAGATCCTCATTATCTAAACGAACTCGGAACATAGCGTTGGGAAGCGCTTCGGTAATTAAACCCTCATGAATCCTTTTTTTCTTTCATTCCAGGTAAAACCCCCTTAAATTATTAACTAATGTAGGAGGAATAAGATTATACACTCCGCATTTATTTTAGTTTTTTTTCACAACAAATAGAAAGTTTCGGATCCAATGCGGATGTAAGAAGGATTACCATAGATAACACAAAATTTCTCCGCCTATTCCTTTTAGTCGAGCCTCCCGATCTGTCATTATACCTTGAGAAGTAGAAAGAATTACAACGCCCATTCCGCCTAAAATTCTAGGAATTCTTTGATAGTTAGAATAGATTCGTAGACCGGGCCGGCTTATACGTTTTAAATTTAAAAGGTTTATATAGGACCTTTTTCTATTTCTTGTATGTCGCAGGGTTGAAACCAAAAAATATTTATCGCTTTCTCGATGTTTCCTCACATTTTCGATAAAACCTTCTCGTAAAAGGATTTTAACAATGTTTTCGGTGATATTAGTAGATGCTATTCGAACTACTCTTTTTCTATCCATACCCGCATTGCGTATAGAGGTTAGTATGTCAGCAATAGTGTCCCTACTCATGATGGACTCAAATTCTTGTTGCCCCCAAATTTGGATATAATCAACATGTTTTTTTTACTTATTTTTTGGTTTATGAAAAAAAATTCTATTATTAATATTAAATTAAAGGTATATGCGTGAAACACAATCTACTAAATTTATTTGAATCTATTTCTTTCCAATACTCTACTATAACTATATCATAGTCTCATCTTATATTTTAAGACTATTATAATACCTCGGGCGCCAATGAAACTATTTTAGTAAAATTTAAATGCCTCAATTCCCGGGCGATCGCACCAAAAACGCGAGTTCCTTTAGGATTTCCTTCTTGATCAATGACAACTGCGGCATTGTCATCATATCGTATTAGCATACCGTTGTCACGTTTAAGTTCTTTGCAGGTACGTACAATTACAGCTCGGACCACTTCCGATCTTTCTAGGGGCATATTTGGTACTGCTTCTTTAATCACAGCAACAATAACGTCACCGATATAAGCATATCGGCGATTACTCGTTCCTATGATTCGAATACACATCAATTCTCGAGCCCCACTGTTATCTGCTACATTCAAATGTGTCTGGGGTTGAATCATTTTTTTATTTGTTCTTTCAATGCAAAGGGCTAAGAAAAAGAAAGAAATATTTTTTGTCAAAAAAACCTTACATTTTTCATTCCCAAGATTTCTTTTCTTTGATTCTACATTCTTATCCCAACATAATAAATTGAGTTTTGATAGGCATTTTGGACGCTGCTATTGAAATTGCCTTTCTGGCTATATTTTCTGCGACCCCACCCATTTCATAAAGTATTCGACCCGGTTTAACAACAGCTACCCAATATTCAGGAGAGCCTTTACCCGAACCCATACGTGTTTCTGTGGGTCTTACTGTAACTGGTTTGTCGGGAAATATACGTACCCATATTTTTCCACCACGACGCGCATTTCGTGTCATTGCCCGCCGCCCTGCTTCTATTTGTCTAGATGTGATCCAAGCGGGTTCAAGCGCTTGAAGAGCATATTTACCGAAACTAATATGATTACCTCGATACGACATTCCCTTCATTCGTCCTCTATGTTGTTTACGGAATCTGGTTCTTTTGGGGTTATAGTTGATGGTTCTTTCTGAATTCCACCTCTACTACAGAACCGGACGTGAGAGTTTCGTCTCATCCAGCTCCTCGCGAAAAAAAAGGATTCAAAATATTTAATTTGAATTGATATATATATATTTAATGAATAATAGATGAAATCGCGGTATTCTTTGACATTGAATCTAAATCCTATTAGTGTTTTGTATACCCTGTTTGGATATTTTGGATATATAATTAAACCTATTAAACATATATTTCTATTTATTTTTTCATTGTATCGTATCGGATTGCCCCAAATCCAAAATGTAGCAATCCAAAAAAGAATGTTTTCGCGGGCGAATATTTACTCAAAATATCTATTTTAGTTTAGTTGTAAGGTTAATTCATTACTTCTCAGATCAGAATAGATGAATTATTTCTCGGTTCCTTCCGCCATCCCGACCAATGAATCGTTAGGATTTAGTTTCAATAAAATCTTCTGCATTCATGGGTTCCATCGTTCCCATCGCTTCTTGTTTAATGGTTAGGTCTTACTTAATTTTACAACGGAGCTCTTAATGCAATTTGTTTTTGAGTCAATTTTATCAGTCTTTATTGGCTCAAGGC